TTTTTAATGAATTAAAAAAGAGAGTGGTTTTATTCGAAGCGCTTCGTGATTTTCAACCAATTATGTGCTTCAATATAATTACCTGGAGTAAGCGCTATAGCTTGTTTCCAATACTCAGCAGCTTGATCGGACCAAGCTTCCGCAATTTCAGAATCACCCTGTAGAATGGCCTGTTCTCCCCGGTCGGAATAGGTGGTTCCTTCCCTTAGAACCGTACTTGAGAGTTTCCTATCTCATACGGCTCAAAAATCGATTCTTTTTGTGTCCTATCTTAATCTACCCTATGCTAACTGAATTAGATTTCTCATAAACCTATCCCATTTTTTCTTGGGTTAACCAGAAGAAGTTAATTACATAAGTTTCAAACCCTAATTTTGATCAATAATCAGAATCAGTTTGATCTTTTCTCCCACCTTCAGAAGAATGAAGCATAGGTATCCCCACAATATCGTTAGAATTTTCTGAAAGGTAACTATCTCGGTTTCATATATGGAATTCATATAGAATCTTTGAAAAAGACTTTTTTCCATAAGAAAAAAGAACTTACTATCTTTGGGATCTGATGCTACACCGCTGCTCAATACCTTAGTGGATTGACTCTATTACATAAGTTGATTCCTAACTTTTGTCCCATATCATGACATAAGTAAGCAGTTCTTAACTGTATCGACTCAATAGCTCGCTAATTGATCTTTACGGTGCTTTCTCTATCAATTTGATCCTTTATCCATAGAATATAGTATATAGGCTGCACTCATTTTTTTTTTCTTCCAATTTTGGTTCTCGTGAAGTCTCTTTCCTTGCTACAGCTGATAAAAATCGTTGCTTTGGACGATGCATTATGTAGAAAGCCTATTTTTTCTAGTATTTACTAGCCAATTTGATCTTTGCTTTTTTTCCTTATTTCTATAGTGGAGATAGTCGCACGTAATGACAGATCACGGCCATATTATTAAAAGCTTGTGGTAAGAATGGGTTTCGTTCTAGTGCCCGGAAATAATATTCCAAAGCCTTTGTATGCTCTCCATTGCTTGTGTGTATAAGGCCTATGTTATAGAGTATATAACTTCGATCATAGGGATCAATTTCTGGTCGCGTAGCTTCATAATAATTCTGTAAAGCTTCCGCATAATTTCCTTCGGATTGAGCCAACATCCGTTACGGTCGTTCATTCTATTCAAAAAATCTCCGTTCCAGAACCGTACATGAGATTTTCATCTCATACGGCTCCTCCCTTCTGCGCATAGTACTAAGGGGAATAATCCATAGAATAAAAATTGAACTATTCTCATCTCATTATGAACTGAAAGGAACTAGTATTTTTACAAGAAATCTCTAGCCAGCCTTCCCGCAAGAGGTTTTTTCTTAACACCAATCATATTAGTGTTAGATATAAATGGTAACTCCAACAATTTCTTTGTTCTCAACGCCTTCTATTTCCAGGAATTAGTCACTTCAACGATCTTTGATGGTTATACGGGTATCCAAAGTACAAACGAGATGGATGTTTGTTGTCCCAACCATTCTTGTTAGTCCCGATACCGATAAGGAAAGGGGGAATTTATAACAAAGTTTTTGTGTTGTTGATTCCTAGGTGTAGTGCTTTTTCCCTTATGCCGTCTATTGGTACTGATGTAGTGTAGGATTGACCCGCAATACAGAACCCATAGGTGTAACCTTTCGCTCAATACTCAAATCAACAATTGAAACATCTGAGGCTGCATCAATCGAGGATACACGATAGAAGGAATTGTTCTATCTCCAAACTTCACCTTCACCGAGCGTAGGTTTATTTCAAGAATTTCGTTCTTTCTATACCGAACCGCGTCTCTTTCTCGTAAGACTGAGGTGAGGGCTAAAAAAAACAAGAAAAAAGAATCAAATCGCACCATCTCTGTAATAGGTAAATGCCTTTTTTTCTCCTGAAGTTGTCGGAATTATTCGTAATAAGATATTGGCTACAATTGAAGAGGTCTTATCAATAAAATTTCCATTTATATTAGATCTAGGCATAATTAGCAATCCATTCTAGAATTCTTTTCATTACCCCTGGGGAAAATGATCCCACAAACAAAGCAAAGGAATTATACAGTACGAAATAACATAAAAACAGACTAATTTTATTCTAATAAATAGATATTAAATAGATATGGGCTTTCCACTTAAATTGTCCCCTTTTGTTTGGGAAAGATATGAGATATTGGAATCAGATTGATTTCATTCCCATTTTTGTAGTATACCAATGAGCGGAACTATTACTATTTCATCTAAGTTAAATAACCAAGGACTTTTTTTACTACAGATTCTGATAACTCGAGAAGTTTTGATTTGGTTATGATCCAAAGAGAAAAAAGAATGGAATAATCATTCCATGAAAAAATAGAGTAGAGTAACCATACCTTCTGTTTGCATAACGTGTATACACCACGCCATACAATCGAAATATCAAAATCCATGGGACGATTCATAAATTTGGAATAGATCCGCGGGGTAGCTGATG